AGTTATTTCTTCCGCGGACCCGAGAATACCAATATTAGCACTGATGGTACGAAAATGTAATTCGCTATTCAAACAACTATTCAAAGTTCCTAGAGCTCTTTGTAAGGCTTGTTGCAAAACTTGTTGTCGGACCTGATTAATTGCTCTTTGTTTTTCAAAAAAAAGAGTTTCATTTTTGTAATTTTCTAATTGTTCCAAACTCTTGCAAGTAGCATTAATCAAATTTACTTTTTCTTGTTCTATCTCAGAATATCCATTCGTTCGATACTCATCTGCTTTGATTTCCACTTTCCGTAATCTAACCCGAGCTCTTTCGAGCTGTTCAATGGCTCCTCTACGTAATTCTTCTGAATTTCGAATAGTACTCAAGATCCTCTGTTTTCGCTTATCTAATAAATCATTTAATGAAAGTAGATTATCTTTCCATTCATTTCACAACTATCATATCTCTTCCCGAACCAAACATGAATCTTTCGATTCATTTGGCTCTCACGCTCAATTGTTTCTTTTCTTTGATTGATGGGCATTCCCATATTTTTGAGCCTATCCTCTCTTTTCTGTTCGTTCGTATTCAAAGATATTGAAACTGATCTAACATCAGAATCTCTAGGAGGACTCTTTAGACCAGACAAAAAATAAAAAATTGTCAGCAAAGTTGTTTCTTTATTTGTTCTTTATTTACAACTTATTTCCAAAAACAAAAATAAAAAAAAAAGATTATAAAGAAGAAAGAATAGAATTCTTTCTTCTTTATATGCTATGATAAATTAGATCAAGACTCTAATAGAATAGAATTATGAACTTCATTCTCATTATTATTAGAATGATATTTATGATATTTATATTTTTTTCATCCAAAAAATTATCTTTTTTATACAAATACAATACATAGGTCGTCGATTCGGCAGTGGACAAAAAAGGGGGATCCATCTTTCCAGTTAATGGTTCAAAGAATTTTATCCATATGAGTGTTCTACATCGGATAAATTCCCAATTCTTCCTTTTTTCTTTTTATCATTTTTAAACCTTTTTGGTACTAACGTAGCGGTAGAAAGAGTACCATGTTATGCTGTGCCTGGACTTCAAACAATTTATCTTTAACCATGTAAAAGACCTCAACATTATTGGTTGATAGAGAAGAGAATCAAAGTTCATTTACCAATTAGTTACGAAATGCTATGGTTCTTACATATGATTTCTTAATGAAATCCAATTCCGAAGTAATTCGTCGAGATTGTGCACCCTTTGTTCCTATTTCTGCTATAAAAAATAATATAAAGAAAGTGCAGCCGGTGAAATCCAACCTATTCTTGAAATACACAACTCGCACACACTCCCTTTCCAAAAAAAATCAATACACCCAGCACTACGCTTAGATTTATTGGATTTGTTGCTAAAATATCGGTATTAAATTCGAAACTCCCAGCGGATGGCCAGTGCCCCACGGAAACAAAAGAATCGGTTCTATTTTTCATATGCTCTCCCTTTATAGATAGGACTAACAAAGAACAGAGTTCTTTTTGTATCACTCCGCTTATTATTCTTAATCTTAATGGAATTCGAGAATTCTCAAATTTATTAGTTATGGTTATGTTTTTATTCTTCTTTTTTTTTTTTTACATTTTTATTCTACTTAAACATTAAACAAAAGGATTTGCAAATAAAAGAGCTAATGCCACGACCAGTCCATAAATGGTTAAAGCTTCCATAAAAGCCAGACTCAGCAATAAAGTACCTCGTATTTTACCCTCTGCTTCTGGTTGTCTCGCAATACCTTCTACGGCTTGGCCCGCAGCAGTTCCTTGACCAACCCCAGGTCCGATAGAAGCAAGCCCTACAGCCAATCCAGCAGCAATAACGGAAGCAGCAGAAATAAGTGGATTCATGGTAAGTTCCTCGCACCAAAAAAAGAAATGATTAATGATACAACCAACCAATGAATTAGTACTTAATCTACTTCTTTTTCTACTTCTCAGGTCGAAGTAACTAAAAGCTCCAAATGGAATTCAGAATATTACTGAATTGTCAGAACTACTTCGAGATATCGTTTTTCCTTTCTACCTTATGACCTTATGTAAATAGATATGTATATAGTTTTAGTAATTGCATTTCCTTGTTTATAAACTATTCTATTCTTTCTCTTTCATTCAATTCACAATCAAAGACAAAATAGAAAAAGGACTGATATGGGAATCCATATAAATGCAGTGGACTAGAAAAAAAGAGATAGGGGTCATTACTATCTAACTAGTAAATAGCATATACTTTTATTCTTCCATAACGTAAATCACCTGCACTTTTTATTCTATTAAATTCTATTAAATCGTATTCTGGAACCATTATTCGAAACATACACAAAGATTGATACTCATAAGCATTACATATATGTAGTAGGATCCCCAACCCTTCTTTCTTTCTTGATATATACATACATGTAGCTATTTGCATTTTATTCTACAACTCAGTGGATTATATGGAACCCCCCGCATTGCTTGATTTGAGATAAGCTTCAAAAAAGACTAGACTATTTCAAAAGTTAGTCAATGATGACCCTCCATGGATTCACCTATATAAGCCGCAGCCAAAGTTGCAAAAATAAGAGCTTGAATACCGCTTGTAAATAATCCAAGAAACATGACAGGTATAGGAACTACTGAAGGCGCTAAAGAAACAAGAACAACAACCACTAATTCATCAGCCAATATATTCCCAAAAAGTCGAAAACTAAGAGATAAAGGTTTGGTGAAATCTTCTAGAATATTAATTGGTAAAAGTATTGGAGTTGGTTGAATGTATTTCCCGAAATATCCCAATCCTTTTTTACTAAGACCCGCATAGAAATATGCCACTGACGTGGGTAAAGCTAAAGCAACAGTAGTATTTATATCATTCGTGGGCGCAGCTAACTCTCCATGAGGTAACTTTATGATTTTCCAAGGTAAAAGAGCGCCTGACCAGTTAGAAACAAAAATAAATAGGAACATCGTTCCTATAAAAGGAACCCAAGGACCATACTCCTCTCCAATCTGAGTTTTGCTCAAGTCTTGAATAAATTCAAGGACATATTCGAAGAAATTCTGACCGTCGGTCGGAATGGTTTGTGGATTCCGAACAGCTATGATGACTGAACCTAATAAGATAGCAATTACAACCCAAGAAGTGATAAGTACTTGGGCATGAATTTGTAAACCTCCTATTTGCCAATATAAATGTTGGCCTACTTCTACACCTGATATATCATATAACCCTTTGAGTGTTTTAATGGAACATGGTATAACATTCATATTGTCCTCTAACAGAAATCGAACTTCAAAAAAGTAATTATTTTGATTCAACCATTTCTTTCTCAATTCATCTATGTTCATTCATGAATTTAAGTTTTCTGAATCGTATATTTCGGATACTGAGAAATCACATAAAAAAAAATACCAATCATTTTCTCTTTTCAATATTATTTGATAGTCAAAACATAGTTCAAACTCCAAAAGATGCAAACCAAAATAGTAACAATCAAAGAGAGTTCACCAAAAACAAACTAATCTTCTTCTTTATTCTTCTTAATGATAAGAGTAATGATAAGATAATCAACCATTTTTTATATAACTGGAACGGCCCTCACAAATTGCAGATACTAATTTGGTAAGAATCAATCGAATCGAAGCTATAGCATCATCGTTGGCCGGAATAGAAATATCTGCAAGATCTGGGTCACAATTTGTATCAATTAAACAAATCGTCGGAATACCCAAAATGGAACATTCTCGAAGAACCGTATATTCTTCTTGCTGATCAACGATAATTACAATATCGGGCAATCCCGTCATATATTTGATCCCACCCAGATATGCTTGCAAGGTAGATAAATTTCTCTTCAACATTGCTGCATCTCCTTTGGGGAGACGATTGAATTTCCCCATCTTTTGTTCTGTTCTTAAGTCCCTGAACTTCTGAAGTCTTGTTTCTGTAGTATACCAATTCGTTAACATACCACCAAGCCATTTTTTATTAACATAATGACATCGAGCCCTTATTGCTGCTGATGCTACTAAATCCGCTGCTTTCTTTTTGGTGCCAACGATTAAGAATTTTTTTCCCCTACTTGCTGCATCAAAAACTAAATCGCAAGCTTCTGATAAAAAACGAGCAGTTATAGTAAGATTTGTAATATGAATGCCCTTACGCTTTGCAGAGATGTAAGGAGCCATTCTAGGATTCCATTTATTAGTACCATGACCAAAATGAACTCCTGCTTCCATCATTTCTTCCAAATTGATGTTCCAATATCGTCTTCCCATTTTCCCACACTTTCTCTTTTTCTTTTTTTTTCAAAGAGATTCAGTACCCTATGAAATAAATAATTGTTCCGACGGAACCTTCTACCAGGATTGACCATTGATCTACGACCCAAACCATGAATTTCATTGATTACGAAATCCATAATTGGACCGGAGAGTTAAAGTAAAAAGAATGAACCTCTTGTTAAGAATTAGTAAATTACATTACGTAAATGATTGGTCTGATGTCTCATGGAAAGTGTTTGGGGCACAAGAACAAAATAATTCTCTATGGTATAACAAAATATCTCTCATTTCCAACTCGAATAGATCCTTCCTTTTAATTTTCAAATGAATGTTTTTGTCTTGCTTTGAACGATGTACTAATTTGTTGAATCCGGTACCAACCGGTATAATCCCCCCCAGAACAACGTTCTCTTTCAGGCCTTTCAACCAATCAATACGACCTCGTAGAGCAGCTTTTGCTAAAACTCGAGCAGTTTCTTGAAAACTCGCTTCGGATATGAAACTTTGAGTATTCAGAGATGACTTCGTTATTCCTAATAAGATTGCCCGATAACAGATCGCTTCGTCCAAAACGCGCCCTGCTCGCTCTGCTCGCAACAATCCAATAAATTCCCCAGGTAAAAAAACATTAGACATCCCATCTTCTGAAACCAAAACTCTTGATGTTACTTGACGTACAATAATCTCTATATGTCTATTATGGATCTGTACCCCTTGGGATCGATAAACCTTTTGGATCTTATTAACCAAAGAGATACGACTTTGGGCTATGGTTAGTTCAGCTCCAATCAAGAATCCCCAAGGGATCCCAAGAATCCTTCGGATACGTTCGTCCCAACCTTCAACTCTTCTTTCGAGGTTCATCGATATTGAATCAATTGAACGAACTTCTAAGATTTGTTCCACTTTTGGAAGACCTTGCGTTATGTCACCAGATCTCGATTTTTCATATATAAATGTAATTAATGTGTCTCCTTCAGAAAAGATTTCTCCATAATGGCCATGGACAGTTGCTCCTGGAGTGACCAAATAGGGCTTAGATGATCTTATAACTAAAGAGTCAACATGAACAATGAAAATTTGACCAGATTTTTTTATGCGTAATCCATATTTCAATAGACATGCATTTTCACAAAGGAATTGTCCAAGGCTAATTATTGTCCATGCCTCTTCACAAGAATCGTGATGGAGAAAACACCAATTCAAATGGAATGAATTCCAAATGATGTTACTGCATGGATCGGGATTATAAATCCTACTATTTTCATCTAGGAAACAGTATTGAAATGGAAGTACTTGAAGCACTTGGAAAGTCTGTTGAAAATTTTCAAGTAAAAAATATTTCTTTAAAAAGACTTGATTATAAGTTCTTAAATAGTAAGATGAACGAAGATTTACTATTTTAGGCACAATAGTACCTAAAGGACCCAACAAATCCCTAATTGGAGTCATGGGATCCGATCCTTTTGTCGCATTATTATATCTCGAAGTATTGAAGGGACCAATTCGAGAGCAATTGGATGATGACAAAATTATGAAAGATTGGCATTCCTTATTTCGATTCAACAACGTACCAAGAGTTCCCTTATGTTGGGGAAATGATTGAATCTTTGCCTTGGAATCAAAAGGATTTCTATAGATACAATCTAATTCATTATTGGAAATCAATCCTGAACCTGGCGTATCATACCTTTTTTCGGTATACGAAATAGTGGACTTTACTAACTCAATTCGGATGAAATCACGAAGCAGATCATTTGCCCTTATTTCAACAAAAGAAGCATGAACCTCTTCTTCTATAGAACTCTTTTTTTCTTGGTCCCAAGTCAATACTAAGCAAGCCCGAACTAATTGAATACTTGTGTGAGAAATTCCTCGAATTGACTTGCCATTTCCATAAAGTATATAATTGACAATTCGAAGTTGGACATTATCCTTTTCCTGCAAGAGATCCTGAAAGAAAAGTGTTGCTAAATTTATTCCATCAGCTATTTCATATGTGACTACGGGACGAACCAAAACAAAAGACTTTTTTTTGGTAGGTGTAATACGTTGGACATAGATCCAATTTTTCAATTTTTTTGATCCTTTAGAATCTTTTTTTCCCATTCCTGGTGGTATCAAAATGCCACTGTGCCTAGATATTTTATCCACCTCTCCAGAAAAATGAATATCTCCAGAAAAGATTTTCAGTTCCATACTTTTTTTTTTTTTCTCCACTCGGACTAATCCACCTACTCGACTTCTTTTATTTATATTTAAAGCAAGTCGTGTATCTACTCCAATGATACTATTGTTCCGGACCATTATGGGCGAAGATCCGGGTAAGATATGCACTTCCTCGGGAATGAAAAAAAATTGATCTACTTTAGTTTGCATTTGGTATTTCGAACTAAATTCTTTTGCTCCTCGATACTCAATCAAATTATCTTTTTTTACAATTGAATCTACTTCGTAAATCCCATATTTAGTAATTCCCGAACTGCTTCTTCTGTATCGCGGATCATCAAAATAAGCAAGAATACTATTTCTACGTAAAATACCATTTATAGGTATTTTAATCAAAATACCAAAACAGGGTCTTAGCTTTTTTTCTTGTTCTTGATCATATTGTAAGGGAATCACGAATCTATTCCTTCGCTTTTTCGCCAAGGAATTCTCTTGACGAATATAAGTAGAAGGCTCTATGAGATTCCAATGACCCTTGGTCCGATAAGGTTTTGAATAGTCAGGAATTTTCCTATCTTTTTTACCAAAAGTATCCAACAATTTATGTTTTACTTGATCATGAGTCAGTGAGAGATCAAAGATATATCTTTCTTCGAGAGAAAAAGAATTAGTATTAAATTGATCTTGATCCTTATGGAGTGAAAAAGACCCTATCTTGGATCTGCATAGACCTCCTGCTAATATCCATAAATGACTTGTTTTTGGTAATAGATGAACATTACTATATGTATATTCGGGCGCATGATAGCCATCAGTGCTCCAGTGCATTTCTCCTTCTGACTCAGAATAAATATGTTTTTGAACCCTCTCTTTAAAATGAAAAGTGGACGTTCCGGCACGAATCTCGGCAATCACTTGTTCTGATTCTACATATTGATCATTTTGAACTAAAATCAAACTTTTTGTTGGAATATTCACATTATGTATAATATCTCGACTCTCAATAGTTACATACAAGTCTATAAAACAT